TGGTATTCTTGTGATCGGTTTACTAGGTGTTTTCTTTTATGGTTCATATTCTGGGTTGGGTTCATCCCTGTAATAATTGTATGAACTGTGTTGTAGACATTAAAGAGTAAGAACTCAATGGACCTTGCCCCTCRAATTYGAGGGGCAAGGTCCATTGAGTTCTTATTCTTACAACGAAACTTTTATTCAGTCCATAACATAAATATTCAAAGTTTTTTCAGTCAACATAGTCACACCACACAAATTTGGTTTGGATTGAAAAAAAAAATAAATAGGGGCTCGGGGTCAAATCAAATAAAAAAGTATTCTTCGCAACCTACACGCCAGTATACTAGTATATTATTAGCGATGGAATACAAGTAATTCCAAATAGCTTGAAGAAAAACAGTATAAACAAAACAAGCAAAAGGCCCTTCATTATTTATTATTATTTTTGACCATACAGAATTGCATCGATCAACAAGAACTTTAGTCTTTTTTTTTTTTCAACTTAATGTTTCGAAATACATGGCTCTAAAAATTCATTTCGGACAATTGAACCTTCTCAAACTGTTTCTTTTTAAGAACCAAAAAGATTTGTGCCAGAATAACAGATGCCAAGAAGAAAAAAAGGCCTTGGACACGCGATGGATCTTGAAGTACTATTTCTGCATCTCCCTGACCAAATCCACCCACATTGGGATTACTCGTTAATGGTTGATCAAGCTTGATGGATTCACCCTCTGAAACAAGAAGTTCTGGTCCCGGAGGTATAATATCAACGACTGAGTGTCCATCCAATGCATCCGCTATGGTTATTTCATACCCCCCTTTTTCTTTACGTATTATTTTGCTTACTATACCCGATGCTGTAGCATTATAGACTGTATTGTTACTCTTGCTCCCATCGGGATAAATCTGACCCCTTCCCCTATTCCCGCCCACGTATATCGGATATTTTAAGAAGTAAACGTCTTTCTTAGTAATGGGGTCCGGAGATAAAATAGGAAAAGTGATTTCACTATATTTCTGACCAGGAACAGGACCTATCACAAGAATATTTTTTTTAGTAGGACGATAACTCTGAAAAGAAAGATTGCCCATCTTTTCTTTCATTTCCGGAGAAATACGATCGGGGGGGGCTAATTCGAATCCCTCAGGTAAAATAAGAACGGCCCCTACATTCAAAGACCCCCTTTTCCCATTAGAAAGAACTTGTTTCAGTTGAATATCATAAGGAATTCTAACAACTGCTTCAAATACAGTATCAGGAAGTACGGCTTGTGGAACCTCAATATCCACGGGCTTATTAGCTAAATGACAATTGGCGCATACAATACGCCCAGTCGCTTCTCGTGGATTTTCATAACTCTGTTGTGCAAAAATGGGATATGCATGTGAAATAGATGTCCAAGTTATTACATATATAAATATAATGATCGATACGGAAATGGATCGAGTCATCTGTTCCTTTATCCAAGAAAAGATATTTCTATTTTGCATGGTCCAATCATTGATCCCGAAAATTTCTACAATAAATTGGGTAGGTTGCTAGTAGAGTTCCCTATCCACGATTCTGCTATTTTACTGGAATCCAGGAGGAATTTCCTAGATGGATAGAAACATAAAGAATGAGTAAGATTAAAAAGGTTTGTTTATGTACGAAGTAAAAAACATTATGATTAGATTCATATCAGTGGATCATTCTTTAGTCATTCATTGAATGATAAATCACTACAAGTGACGGAGATACACGATTTAAATAACGGAAGATCCAATATTTTAAAATTGTATCTAGAATGACTGGAAAGGTGGAAACAAGACCAGATATAATCTGATTATTATGAGAAAATCCAAAATCCTTGTATATAGAACTAATAATTAGTTCCCAACCGTGAGGCGAGTGGAATCCGATACATAAATCAGTTAATAAAAGAATAGAAAAAGCTTTTATTGTGTCGCTTAAGTTATAGATAAATTCCCGAACCCAAGAATTAATAAGAACAAGTTCTTCATTACCTAGAATAGAATAACCACTTAGAATAGCGAAACTTATTAGATTTGTCGAAAAGTGTAAAATGGTATGGATATGACCCTCATTGTACATCTTGACCAATTGTATCGTTTCTTTGTGTATTCCTATACGAAACTTTTGTATATGTGTATCCGGGTACTCCTTTATCATTTCGTCCAAAAGGAAGAGTTCTTCTAATTCTATGAATTTTTCTAGAACGTTCTTTTCTTGAATCTCATTCAAAACAATTTTGGATTGCCCAGCATTCCACCAATTAGTAACCAAAGATTCCATACTTTTATTAAATGAGAGAGAAATCCACCAGGGCAAAAAGACTATAGATGTAAGATATAGAAGGGGGTTGAATGCTTTCTTTTTTTGCATTTTTAATCTTTGAATTGTTAATGAAACCACTTCATTCCTCGATTCTATCCAATCTGATATTTCCATGAAACATGAGTTCTATAACAAGGTATTGAATCCATAGACCTATTTCCCCCTTTTTAATTAATTGGTTAGTCCTTGGATCTGGAAACAATATTTTGTTTTATTATTTCTTCATTCGAAGCAATTGCACCCTTTCGATGAATGCCCGAACGAGCAAATGAATCTTTTTGGATTTAGGGGCAAAAGAACCCCCTTAGATCTATTATTTCAAAAAACTTCGCTGGCTAGCCGTAGCCGGGGAATAGTTGAGGGAAATTTCGGAAAATATTGTATTGATAAGATGAAATCAAAAACGAGTAGCAAAAAAAAAGAGATAAATAGAATGATTGATTCTAGTTATAAACGATCCAATCTTTTGATCATCAAAAAGGAAAAGAAAGGATAAAAATAAACAAAACATCAATTGAAAAAAAAATGAAATTACAAGATATGATCCATCTATATCTAACATATCAATTCAAAAATTATTGGACAAAAAAAAGATGAATTCTATAGTCTGAACTGTTCAGATAGATGAATCCATACTTAGTTAGTATACTTGTTACTAGTATGAAAAACTGGTTTTGGTGGACAAAAACCACTTTGTTTTCTGTTTTCTGGTTGTTCCATACGCGTCTGCTTTTGCTCGAACGAGCGTCCTGAAAAAACTTAAGTTGTTATATAACAACAAATATAATTCATGAGGTCCTTACTCAATGCTGCGAAAGCATTCATTCTTCAATTCATTTCAAAATACTTCAATTGGTACGCGCAAAAAATAGGCCAATTCCGCAGCCTTTTGTTCAATTTCTCGCGGAGTCAAATTCTCATCAGTACGAGTCAAGGGAACGGCACCCTGGCCTCTGATTTCCATATAAAGTACACGCCGAGGATAAATACCTTCCTTAACCTCTATTCTAATCGACTGGATATCTTTCATAAGGAATCGAAGGAATATGCGACGATTTCTTCCAGGGAATCCCCAACGAAAAATAGACACTATTCCTTTTTTTCTATCGAATCTATCATAACCACTACCTACATTCCACGAAATTGTGCACCACAAATAGGAGCTAATGAACAGACCCGCGATCCCGTAGAAAGACATCACGATCCCTTGTGGAAAAAAAAGGATTTGCTGAGAAGGAAATAAGGATATCAAATTCCTACCAAGGTAACTAGAAGTTCCAACCAATAAGAATCCCAGCGAACCTAAAAAAAGGAGACAAGCCCAACAGAAATTACTTGTTTTTCGAGACCCCGTTATAAGTTCTATCCATATACGTTCTGATCGCCAGTTCATACTAGATCCAGTTGTTTCATTTTATTGGAATTGAGAGAATAACCAAAATGAATTTGACTTTATTTTTTTGTTTTGTTCCCGAAGTAACTCTCATCAACTAGCACTATTATTATGATGTGAACCATTCGGAGTAATTCATCGAATCGGTTAGATATAAAAAAAAAGATCCCTTTATAGGATCCCACTATGGATATCTACATACATATAGATATTTTTACTTTACATTTCATACATCTGCCGACCCATAAATAAATAGATATCTGTATTATGATCCAAATCCGAGTCTTGAAAAAAATGGATGAGATTGGGTCCCATCAAATCTAGACAATCTTGTTTTTTTGAACATAAAAAGATAGAGAAGCCATTGCAATTGCCGGAAATAATAGACCCACTAAAGGCACAAAAAAAGAGGGTAAGTTGAAAGTTGTCATAGAATGGATACCTCGATTTAATATTTGTACCTGTTATAAAGATATCTTATGATAAGTATATCTATTATCAGTATATAATAATAGGTATAGGTACAAGAAATGAAGAACTAAATAAGTGTACCTATTCACCTTTATATTATCTATTTTTTTTTTGATTACTTATTACTATAAATAGAAACTAAATACTTGTTTTGTTCACCTCAAAGAAAAAAAGAACTGAATTAAACGATCTACTTGATTGAATTTTGATTCAAGGGAAAGAAACCGTGAAGCTGAAATAACTCACTCAGAATACCTTTTAAAGGATTACGTGGTACGATTGGGTCGAATAAGCCCTTATGGAATAAATACTCAGCTTCTTGTGAACCATCGGGTACTGTCTTATTCAATGTTTGTTCAATTACTCTTTTACCCGCAAATGCAATGTAGGCGTTAGGTTCGGCAATAATGATATCTCCTAACATACCAAAACTGGCAGTCACTCCACCGGTTGTAGGAGATGTAAGGATTGATACGTAGAATAACTTTTTATTTGATTGATAATTATATGAAGCTGAAGATATTTTAGCCATTTGCATCAAGCTCAAACTTCCTTCTTGCATGCGCGCTCCTCCGGAAGCACACACTATAATAAGAGGTAAAGATCTATTAGTAGCATATTCAATCAAACGGGTGATTTTCTCGCCTACTACGGATCCCATACTGCCCCCCATAAACTGAAAATCCATAATCCCAATTGCTATGGGAATACCCTTTAGTTGACCTATGCCTGTTTGAACCGCCTCGGTTAACCCTGTCTTTTTTTGATAAGAATCAATACGATCTTTATAAGGTTCCTCCTCCGAAT